GTTGTGCCTGGACTTCAAACAGTTTAGCTTTAACCATGTTAATGGTCCCACATTATTGGTTGATAGAGAATCAAAGTCAATGTACCAATGAATTACGAAATGCTATGGTTCTTACATATGATTACTTAATTTATTCAGAAGTAATTCGTCGGGATCATGCACATTTTTTATCCTATTTATTTTATCCTTATTTATAAAATTAAAAAAAAAAGTGCAGCCGGTCGGATCCAACCTATTTTTGAAATACACAACTCGCACACACTCCCTTTCCAAAATAAATCAATACACCCAGTACTGCGCTTAGATTTATTGGATTTGTTGCTAAAATATCGGTATTAAACCCAAAACCCCCGGCGGATGGCCAGTGGCCCAAGGAAACAAAAGAATCGGTTACACTTTTCATATACTCTCCTCTTATAGATAGGACTAACAAAGAACAGAGTTCTTTTTGTATCACTTCGCCCCCCCTTTTTGGTTGATTTCTTTTTTTATGTTATGAGATTTTTTATTGGGAATAGATAAATTTATTTGATTTAATTTATTTTCATTTTTTTAATTAAATCTTATTTTTTATTTTATTCTAATTAAAGTTTCCAGTTTCCAAGAAGATACTTAATTGGGTTGGGTTCGGTCCTGGGTATTATGCCAATTGCAAAATACCTCGTTTGTTGCGTTGCAACGCATCCTAAAAAAAGGTTTCCATTATACTAAGAACTAAAAACGGGAAGGAAGAAAGCGAGAGGATCCGCTAATTACTAATCCTAAAATCCGTCCTTCCCGGAGGTATTCTCCCAACGAATAAGTAATTGTTAGAGTGAAATGTTGATATAATTCGAAAAAACAAATGGCGAGTCTAAGTCAAAAAAAAAGTACATTACGTACTTTTCTTCTAAAATTAAACAAATGGATTCGCAAATAAAAGTGCTAATGCCACGACCAGTCCATAAATTGTTAAAGCTTCCATAAAAGCCAGACTTAGCAATAAAGTACCTCGTATTTTACCCTCTGCTTCTGGCTGTCTCGCAATACCTTCTACAGCTTGACCCGCAGCAGTACCTTGACCGACCCCAGGTCCAATAGAAGCAAGCCCTACGGCCAATCCAGCAGCAATAACAGAAGCGGCAGAAATCAGTGGATTCATGGTAAATTAAGCTCCTTACACAAAAAAAAAAGAAATGGTTAATGATACAATCAACCAATTAATCATCAGAAATACAGAAATACTTCAAAATCTTGTTTTTAGTTCTTATACATGATGGAGTTTTTGTAAATCTAGATGCATATGATTCTAATCATTGCATTTCTTTATTCTAAACTTATTTTTCATTCAATTCTTCATTCTTTATTCTTCTAAATCTTTGAGTTCAGAGTTCATCTGTTTATTTGCTCAATCCCCAATCACAGACAAAGCGGAAGTACTTTCTATTGGAATCCCATCTAAGTGCAGTGAGCTGTGAAATGAAAAATAAATAATAAATATTATATAAGAATAAGATAAAAGATAAGAATAAGATAAAAGAGCCTCACTATAACTAGTGAATTTCTAATATCACATATACATTTGTTTCTTCCATAACGTAAACCGCCTATTGAATATGATTCTAGAATTCTTTTTTTGAACCATATGGGGGGGCTGGACAGACTTATAACTATTTATTACATATGTCCAGTTTCATTTTCCTAAGCTAAACTAGCTTTTTTTAGTCTTACGTCGTAAAAAGATAACAATTCTTATTCAAATTTTTAATTGTTGTAATATTGTAATTAACTAAACAAATATAAATAACAAAAACAAATAAAATATAAATACAATATCAATTTATTTTATTGGAGAAGTATAATATAAATAAGCCAAAATCTTAGGAAAAAGATCTGGATGATCTCTTTTTCCTAAGATTTTTTTACAATTAAATAATATCGTACATCTTTCCTGCTACGACTCTATACCATATATAAAATTTTTATCTATTATGATTTCTCGCCAAGTCGATTATATTAAATTGAACTCCACATGAATTGAGATAAGGTTGAAAAAAAAAATTTCGAAAGCTAGTCAATGATGACCCTCCATGGATTCACCTATATAAGCCGCGGCTAAAGTTGCAAAAATAAGAGCTTGAATGCCGCTTGTGAATAATCCAAGGAACATGACGGGTATAGGAACTACTGAAGGGACTAAAGAAACAAGAACAACAACTACTAATTCATCAGCCAGTATATTTCCGAAAAGTCGAAAACTAAGCGATAAAGGTTTTGTGAAATCTTCTAGGATGTTAATTGGTAAAAGTATTGGAGTTGGTTGAATGTATTTACCAAAATAACTCAAACCCCTTTTTGTAAGACCCGCATAAAAATATGCCACTGACGTGGGTAAAGCTAAAGCAACAGTAGTGTTTATATCATTCGTGGGCGCAGCTAACTCCCCATGAGGTAACTGTATGATTTTCCGAGGTAAAAGAGCACCTGACCAGTTAGAAACAAAAATAAATAAGAACATAGTTCCAATAAAGGGAACCCAAGGACCATATTCTTCTCCAATCTGAGTTTTACTCAAGTCCCGAATGAATTCAAGGATATATTCGAAGAAGTTCTGACCGTCGGCCGGAATGGTTTGTGGATTCCGAACAGCTATGGTAACTGAACCTAATAAGATAGCAATTACGACCCAAGAAGTGATAAGTACTTGGGCATGGACTTGTAAACCTCCTATTTGCCAATATAAATGTTGGCCTACTTCTACACCCGATATATCATATAGCCCTTTGAATGTGTTAATGGAACATGGTATAACATTCATATTGTCCTCTGACAGAAATTGAACTTCAAAAAAAAATTATTTTGATTCTACCACCTCTTTCTTAACTGACCCACTTTAATCATTAATCGTATATTTAGGATACTAAGTAATCACATAATATCCCCAATCTGAGTACTTTGTACTTTTTTTTATTTTTTATCTTTTTTTTTTTGAAATCCAGGAATAGCAACCGATCAAATAAATAAAATTTATGAAGTTTCCCGAAGTAATTGACTTATCCATCTTATTATTCCCGAAGTAATTGACTTATCCATCTTAATCTTATTATTATTAATATTAATATCTTATTATTATTATTAATAATCAATGATTTCTTATATAACTAGAACTAGAACGACCTTCACAAATTGCGGATACTAATTTGTTAAGAATCAATCGGATTGAGGCGATAGCGTCATCGTTGGCTGGAATCGAAATATCTGCGAGATCCGGGTCACAATTTGTATCGATTAAACAAATCGTCGGAATCCCCAAAATGACACATTCTCGAAGAGCCGTATATTCTTCTTGCTGATCAACGATAATTACAATATCGGGTAACCCTGTCATATATTTGATCCCACCCAGATATGTTTGCAGGGTGGATAATTGTCTCTTCAACATTGCTGCATCCCTTTTGGGGAGACGGTTGAGTTTCCCCATCCTTTGTTCGGCTCTTAAATCCCTGAACTTTTGAAGTCTCGTTTTCGTAGTGGACCAATTCGTTAACATACCACCAAGCCATTTTTTATTAACATAATGGCACCGAGCCTTTATTGCAGCGGATGCTACTGAATCAGCTGCTTTATTTTTTGTACCAACGATTAAAAAGTGTTTTCCTCTACTTGCTGCATCAAAAACTAAATCACAGGCCTCTGATAAAAAACGCGCAGTTCTAGTAAGATTTGTAATATGAATACCTTTACGTTTTGCGGAGATGAAAGGTGCCATTCTAGGATTCCATTTCCTAGTACCATGACCAAAATGAACTCCTGCTTCCATCATTTCTTCCAAATTAATGTTCCAATATCTTCTTGTCATTTTTCCCCATACTTGCTTGTTGTTTTTTTTTTTAAACAACGAGACGAGGTATCTGAAATAAATAATTGTTCCGATGGAACTTTCTACCGAGGATTGACCGTTGATACACGATCCAAACCATTAATTCCTTTTAATTCATTATGATCTTTATTATCAATCAAATAGGAAAATTGGACCAGATAATGAAATTATAATATAAAAAAACGAGTCTCCTTTTAGGAATCATTAAATCGTGTCAATAATTGTTCTGATGTCTCATGAAAATTGTTTGGGACGCAAGAACTCAAAAATTCTCTATGGTGAAATAAGATATTTCTCATCTTTCCTTCAAACAAATTTTTCTTTTTGATTTCCAAATGAGTGTTTTTGTGTTGCCTTGAATGATGCACTAATTTTTGGAATCCGGTACCAACAGGTATAATTCCCCCTAGAACAACATTTTCTTTCAGGCCTTTCAACCAATCAATACGACCTCGTAGAGCAGCTTTTGCTAAAACTCGAGCAGTTTCTTGAAAACTAGCTTCGGATATAAAACTTTGAGTATTAAGAGATGCCCTCGTTATTCCCAATAAGATTGCTCGATAACAGATCGCTTCATCCAAAACACGCCCTGCTCGTTCCGCTCGCAACAATCCGATTAGCTCTCCGGGTGAAAAAACATTAGACATTCCATCTTCTGAAACCAACACTTTTGATGTTACTTGACGGACAATAATCTCTATATGTCTATTATGGATCTGTACCCCCTGAGATCTATAAACCTTTTGGATCTTATTAACCAAAGAGATACGGCTTTGGGCGATGGTTAGCTCCGTGCTAATCAAGAATCCCCAAGGGATTCCAAGAATTCTTGATATACGTTCATTCCAACCTTTAACCCTCTTTTCGAGATTTATCGATATTGAATCAATCGAACGCACTTCTAACACTTGTTCCACTTTTGGAAGACCTTGCGTTATGTCACCAGATCTTGATTTTTCATATATAAATGTAACTAATGTATCTCCCTCGTGAAGGGTTTCTCCATAATGACCATGAACCGTTGCTCCTGGAGTAGCCAAATAGGGCTTGACTGATCTTATTACTAAGTAGTCAACATGAACAATTAGAACTTGACCAGATTTTTTCTGTGATCCGTATTTGAATAGACATACATTTTCACAAAAAAATTGTCCAAGGCTAATAATTGTGGACGTCTCATCACAAAAATCGTGGTGGAGAAAACGCCAATTTAAATCGAATGGATTAAAAATGATGTTACTGCACGGATCGGGATTATAAATCCCCCTATTTTCATCTATTAAAAAATATTTAAGTACTTCGAAAGTCTGACTCAATTTGTTAAGTAGCAAATATTTCTTTAACAAAATCTGATTATAAGTTATTAAATGGCAAGATGAATAAAAATTCGCAATTTTGAGTACTACTGTACCTAAGGGGCCTAACGAATTCCTAATTGGAATTATAGGATCCGCTTTAATTGATTCTTTTGTCACATTGTTATATTTCAAACCATCGAATGGACCAATTCGAGAATAGTTGGATGATAACAAAATTTTCAAAGATTGGCATTCCCTATTTTGATTCAACAACGTACCACAAGTTCCTTTATGTTTGGTAAGTGATTGAATCTTTGCCTTGGCATAAAAAGGATTAATATTGGTGTAATCTAATCTATTATGGTTAATCAATCCTGAACCCACCGTACAATTTCTTTTTCCGGTATACGAAATAGGGGACTTGACTAACTCAATTCTTATGAAATCGCAAATTAGATCATTTGTCCTTATTTCAACAAAAGAAGCACGAACCCCCTCTATAGAACCATTTTGTTCTTGGTTCCAATCCAATACCAAGCAAGTCCGAACTAATTGAATGCTTGTGTGATAAAGTCCTCTAATTGGCTTGCCATTTCCATAAATGATATAATTAACAACTCTAAGTTGGACATTATCCCCTTCCTGAAAAAGATACTGGGGGAAAAATGTTGCTAAATTGGTCCCATCCGCTATTTCATATGTGACTACGGGTCGAACCAAAACAAAATACTTTTTCTTAGTAGGTGTGATCCGTTGGACATAGATCCAATTTTTCAATTTTTTGTATTCCTTAGAATTTCTTTTTCCCGTTCCCGGGGGTATCAAAATGCCGCCGTGCCTGGATACCTTATCCGTCTCTCCAGGAAAATGGATATCCCCAGAAAATATTTTTAGTTCAATACTTTTTTTTTTTCTCTCCACTCGGACCAATCCCCCTACTCGGCTTCTTGTATTTAAAGTGAGTGGTGTATCCACTCCAATAATACTATTGTTCCGGACCATTATCAACGAAGATCCAGGTAAGACATGCACTTCCTCGGGAATGAAAAAAAATCGATCTACTTTCATTTGGTATTTTGGACTAAATTCTTTTGCTCCTCGATATTCAATCAAATCCTCTTTTTTGACGATTGAATCGATCTCTACAGTCCCATATTTAGTAATCCCTGAACTGTTTCTTCGGTATCGGGGATCGTCGAAATAAACAAGAATACTATTTCTACGTAAAATACCATTTATGGGTATTTCAATCGAAACACCAAAACGGGGTATTAGTTCTTTCTCGCGCTCTTGATCATATTGTAATGGAATGAGCAATCTATTTCTTCGCCTCTTCGCCAAAAAATCAAAATTTTCGTGGAGAATAGAAAGATATTTTAAATTCCAATGACCATTGGATATGCTTCGATCAGGTCTTGAATAATCAGGAGCCCCCCCCCTTTTTTTACTAGAAGAATCCGAACTAAACAATTTATGTCTCGTTGGATCATTAGTTACTGATAGTTCAGAGATATATCTTTCTTTGAGAGAAAAAGAATGAACATTTATTTGATCTTGATCCTTGTGGAGAGAAAAACAGACAATACTGGATCTGCACGTACCTACTGCTAATATCCATAAATGACTTGTTTTTGGTAATAGATGAACATTACCATAAATATATTCAGGTGCATGGTAGACATCGGTACTCCAGTGCATTTCTCCCTCTGATTCAGAATAAATATGTTTTCGAACCTTCTCTTTAAAATTTAAAGTGGATGTTCCGGCACGAATCTCAGCAATCACTTGTTCTGATTTTACGTATTGATCGTTTTGAACTAAAATCAAACTTTTGGGGGGAATATTTACATTATGGATAATATCCTGACTTTCAATAGTTACATACAGGTCTATAGAACATAGAAAAGCGGGATGTCCATGACGGGTACGTGTGGGATGAACCAAATCCTCATTGAATTTTATTTTTCCATTAAAGGGAGCTCGTACATGTTCGGCAGTACCGCCCGTGAATACTCCGCCAGTATGAAAAGTTCTTAATGTTAGTTGAGTCCCTGGTTCTCCAATTGACTGACCCGCAATAATACCTACAGCTTCCCCCAATTCGACCAGGTCACCGTGAGTGGGACTCCGACCATAACATAATTGGCAGATCCAAGATGTACTCCTGCAAGTAAATGGAGTTCGAATATATATTGGTTGTGCTCGAAAGGTTATGAATCGATTGACAAGTCCAATCCCAATATCTTGATTTCGGGCGGCAATGCATCGTAGACCCATATATATATCGTCTGCTAATACACGACCAATTAGTGTTTGGATAAAAATTCGTCCCGTCATCCCATT